TAAATTAAGCGAAATTAAAGAAGAAAAAGATTCCATGATAAGCAATCAGATAATTCACGAATCATTTAATCAAATTGCATCTCCGAGTTCGTCAAATTATTCATTGACGGAAAAAAAAACGAAGGATCTCGCTGATAGAACAAGTAAAATTCGAAATCAAATAAAAAGAATCTCAAAAGAGAAAAAAAAAGTAACTCCAAGAATAAATAATCTTAGTCCTAACAAAACAAATTCTAATGCTAAAAGATTCGAAAAATGGCAAATATTAAAAAGAAGAAATGTTCGATTAATCTATAAATTCCCCCCTTTTTTTAAAATTTTCATTGAAAAAATCTACACAGATCTATTTTTATCTATCATTAATATTCCCAGAATAAATACAAAACTTTTTCTTAAAGTAACAAAAAAAATTATTGATAAATCGATTTACAATAATGAAAGAAAACAAGAAAGAATTAATAAAAAAAAGAAAACTCCAATTACATTTATTTCGACTATAAAAAAGCCATTTGATAATATTAGTAATATTAAAGAAAATTCACGTATTTTTTATGACTTATCCTACGTGTCACAAGCATATGTATTTTACAAATTATCACAAATTCCAATTAGGAACTCGGTAAGATCTGTTGTTCAATATCAAAGAATCCCCCCTTTTCTTAAGTCTAAAATAAAGGATTCTTTTGAAAGACAAGGAATGATTCATTCGAAATTAGCAAATAAAAAACTTCCAAGCTATGAAACGAATCAATGGAAAAACTGGTTAAAAGGACATTATCAATACCATTTATCTCAGATCGGATGGTCTAGATTAATACCAGAAAAATGGCGAAATAGAGTTCGCCAGCGTTGTATAGTTAAAAAGGAAAATTTAAGCAAACGGCATTCATATGAAAAAGACCAATTGGTTGGTTCCAAAAAAAAATCGGAAGTATATTTATTATCCAATGAAAAAAGTAATTTTCGAAAATATTATAGATATAATCTTTTATCATATAAATTTATTAATTATGATAATAAAACGGAATGTTTTTTTTATAGATTTCCCTTTCAAGAAAATAAGAACCAAGAAATTTATTATACTTATAACAGGCCTAAAAAGGCCTTTTTTGATATACTGAGGAACATCCCTATTCAAAATGATCTAGGACAGGTTGATATTCCATATATGGAAAAATCGGCCGATAGAAAAAACTTTGATTGGAAATTTTTCAATTTTTATCTTAGCCAAAAAGCCGATATTGAGACCTGGATCATTATTGATACCAATAGGAATCAAAATACTCAAATTCCTACTAACAATTCTCAAATAATTTCTAAAAAAAATATTTTTTATCTTATGATTCCAGAAACCAATTCACCAAACCCCCACAAAGGATTTTTTGATTGGATGGGAATGAATGAAAAAATACTAAAGCGCCCCATATCGAATCTGGAATTTTGGCTCTTCCCAGAATTTGTGTTACTTTATAAGGCATATAAAACAAAACCTTGGTTTATACCAAGCAAATTACTTCTTTTAAATTTAAATAGTAGTGAAAATAAAAAGATTAATGAAAAGAAAAAGATTAATTTGTTGATAGCCTCGAATAAAAAGCATCGAAATCAAGAAGAAAAAGAACCCATAAGTCAAGGAGATCGTGGATCCGTTCTCTCACAACAAAAAGATATTGAAGATAATTATGCAAGCTTGGACATAAAAAAGGGGAAAAAGAGAAAACAATACAAAAGCAATACAGAAGCAGAACTAGATTTCTTCCTGAAACGTTATTTGGTTTTTCAATTGAAATGGTGCACAACTTTAAATCAAAGAATGATCAATAATATCAAGGCATATTGTCTTCTGCTTAGACTGATAGATCCAAAAAAAATGACTATAACCTCCATTCAAAAGAGAGAAATAAATTTGGATAGAATGCCGATTCAAAGTAATTTAACTCTTTCAGAATTAATGAAGAGGGGGGTATTGATTGTAGAACCACTTCGTTTGTCTGGAAAAAAAGATGGACAATTTATTATGTACCAAACCGTAGGTATTTCGTTGCTTCATAAGAGTAAGCATCAAATTAATCAAAAATATCAAGAGCAAAGATATGTTTCTAGGACAAATTTGGATGAAATAATTTCACCACATCAAAGAATAAATGAAAATAGAGACAAAAATCATTTTGATTTACTTGTTCCAGAAAATATTTTCTCGTTTAAACGTCGTAGAAAAGCGAGAATTCTAATTTGTTTCAATTCAAAGAATGAAAATTATACATATAGAAATCCAGTATTTTGGAATAGAAAGAACATAAAAAACAGCAGCCGAGTTTCACATGACAATAATTATCTTGATAGAGAGAAAAATCAATTAATGAAATTAAAGTTCTTTCTTTGGCCTAATTATCGATTAGAAGATTTAGCTTGTATGAATCGTTATTGGTTTGATACCAATAATGGCAGTCGTTTCAGTATGTTAAGAATACATCTGTATCCGCGATTGAAATTCTGTGAATAATACAATTTTTCTATATATACCCTAAACCCTATTTCTATATACCCTATATATAATCTATATTAATCTATATATAATATAGGGTATATGAAAGTAAACAAATATACAGATCACGTACTTTTCTTGTCTCACATTTCATTCTAGTATTCAATATGAAATGAATTATGAATAATATCTCAATTAGTTTTCCAAATGAATCAATAGAAACTTCTTAATTTTAGGTCTAAATTCTTCGATGCAAAAATGTACCAATCTTTTTCTATTCCTATCTAAATCCAATTTCCAATTCGATTGATTGGTTTGAATTCAGAAAGGAGTTATTTGGATTAAATTATTATATATACCACATCAAAATTAATGGCATTATTATTACTTATACTTATTACTGATCGGTAAAATCCATATCTGTACAAGGGGAAAGGAGAGTTTTTTATGGTAAAAAATTCAGTAATTTCTATTATTTCTCAAAAAGAAAATAAAGAAAATAGAGGGTCTGTTGAATTTCAAGTATTCAGTTTCACCACTAAGATAAGGAGACTTACTTCACATTTGGAATTGCACAAAAAAGACTTTTCATCTCAGAAAGGTTTGCGAAAAATTTTGGGAAAACGTCAACGACTACTAGCCTATTTGTCAAAAAGAAATAGAGGACGCTATAAAGAATTAATTGATGAGTTGGATATTCGAGAAATAAAAACTCGTTAATTTGAAGCATGATATCATTTGACGAGCTTAGTCTTGATGAGCTTAGTCGTTTAAATTTTGATGAATTTCTTTTTACTTTCAGCAATGCATGGAAGACTGACTCGGGAAAAACTTATGATTACACCAACTACAAGAAACGACCTCATGATAGTCAATATGGGCCCTCACCACCCATCAATGCACGGTGTTCTTCGACTAATCGTTACTCTCGACGGTGAAGATGTTATTGACTGTGAACCTATATTGGGTTATTTACATAGAGGAATGGAAAAAATTGCGGAAAATCGAACAATTATACAATATTTGCCTTATGTAACACGTTGGGATTATTTAGCTACTATGTTTACAGAAGCAATAACCGTAAACGGACCTGAACAGCTAGGCAATATTCAAGTACCTAAAAGGGCTAGCTATATTAGAGCTATTATGCTGGAGTTAAGTCGTATCGCTTCCCATTTGTTATGGCTTGGCCCTTTTATGGCAGATATTGGGGCACAGACCCCCTTTTTCTATATTTTGCGAGAACGAGAATTGATATATGACTTATTCGAAGCTGCTACCGGTATGCGCATGATGCATAATTATTTTCGTCTCGGAGGAGTCACTGCTGATCTACCTCATGGCTGGATAGATAAATGTTTAGATTTTTGCGATTATTTTTTAACTGGGGTTGCTGAATATCAAAAGCTTATTACACGAAATCCTATTTTTTTAGAACGAGTTGAAGGCGTAGGTATTATTGGCGGAGAAGAAGCATTAAATTGGGGTTTATCGGGGCCAATGCTACGAGCTTCCGGAATACAATGGGATCTTCGTAAAGTTGATCGTTATGAGTGTTATGACGAATTTAATTGGGAGATTCAATGGCAAAAAGAAGGAGATTCATTAGCTCGTTATTTAGTACGAATCGGCGAAATGACAGAATCCATAAAAATTATCCAACAGGCCCTGGAAGGAATTCCAGGGGGGCCCTATGAGAATTTAGAAAGCCGGCGCTTTGATAGAATAAAAGACCCTGAATGGAATGATTTTGAATATCGATTTATTAGTAAAAAACCTTCTCCAACTTTTGAATTATCCAAGCAAGAACTTTATGTAAGAGTCGAAGCACCAAAAGGAGAATTGGGAATTTTTCTGATCGGAGATCAGAGTGTTTTTCCTTGGAGATGGAAAATCCGACCGCCGGGGTTTATCAACTTGCAAATTCTTCCGCAGTTAGTTAAAAGAATGAAATTGGCTGATATTATGACGATACTAGGTAGTATAGATATCATTATGGGAGAAGTTGATCGTTGAAATGATAATTGATATAACAGAAATAGAAGCTATTCATTCTTTTTTCAGATTGGAATCCTTAAAAGAAGTTTATGGGCTCGTATGGATGCTTGTCCCTATTTTCATTCTTGTATTAGGAATCACACTGGGTGTACTAGTAATTGTTTGGTTAGAAAGAGAAATATCTGCAGAGATACAGCAACGTATTGGACCCGAATATGCAGGTCCTTTGGGAATGCTTCAAGCTTTAGCAGATGGTACAAAACTACTTTTCAAAGAAAATCTTCTTCCGTCTAGAGGAGATACTCGTTTATTCAGTATTGGTCCATCCATAGCAGTCATATCCATTTTACTAAGTTATTCAATAATTCCTTTTAGCTATCGCTTTATTCTAGCTGATCTTAGTATTGGTGTTTTTTTATGGATCGCCATTTCAAGTCTTGCTCCCGTTGGATTACTTATGTCAGGCTATGGATCAAATAATAAATATTCCTTTTTAGGTGGATTAAGGGCTGCTGCTCAATCAATTAGTTATGAAATACCATTAACTCTATGTGTATTATCAATATCTCTACGTGTGATTCGGTAAGACATAAAAATTCCTCCATTTCTTTTCTTTCTAAGAAGAAAGTTAAATGATTTGAATATCTATTTTTTTATTCATCATTAGGTTGATGAATTAAACCAGATAGTTATATGAGTGAAATAAAACGGCTTCTAAATTTGCTGTTAAAGGAATTCAATCTCATTTCCTATGTACAAGAATTAAGTGAAAGTAAACATAAGCAGTCAAGGCTGTTTACCCCAAGATTGGCTGATTAGTCATCATGGCTTGAAGCGGGTTTAAAAGATCAATTGTATGGGTTTTTTTCTATACTATTACCATAGAGGTATTACCCTAATGAGAGATTCAAAAAAAAATAAGTGGATGGTTAGGAAGACCAAGATACACAAAGGATTAGTAATGGAGATTCTTTAAATTATCCAATAGGATATTTTTTTATAGAAAAGTAATTCGAATTGGGGCTTTAAGTTGGTAGAAATGATTAAGAAGTACTCCCCATGATTTCGATCCAGAGTATGTTCCTGTCCACTGATTAAGTAAATAACTATCAAAACGAAGAAATCTTTTACTTTTGATAATACGAATAATGCCTCTTTTTCTGAGAAAGGAGAATAGGAACGAAATAAAATTCTTGTTATGTAATGCAATGTCTAAATGCTTTTTCGTAATCGAAAATGAGAAAAAGATAGGTTGAAATATCTATGTGATATTCCTATAAAAATTATTTTTTTCATTCAAGGGTAAAGTTTTTAATTAACAAAGAAAAATGAAAATTTTTAAAATATGAGATCAATTCCGAAGCACTTTTTTATTATTTTATTATAAATCTAGCAGACAGAATTCCATTAGTCTAATTATAGGCCTTAGGATAAGAATTTGATTCTCTATCGATCTTACAAACACATCAACAAATACATCAAGATAAATAAAGTTGAAAGGTTCTTATATTGATTTGTGACCTATGAGGAGCCGTATGAGGTGAAAATCTCATGTACGGTTCTGTAATAGTGACGAGAACAGTGATGTTATTGTCGACTATGATTATCTAACAGTTTAAGTACAGTTGATATAGTTGAAACACAATCAAAATATGGTTTTTGGGGATGGAATTTGTGGCGTCAACCTATAGGGTTTATCATTTTTCTAATTTCTTCTCTAGCCGAGTGTGAGAGATTACCTTTTGATTTACCAGAAGCAGAAGAAGAATTAGTAGCTGGTTATCAAACCGAATATTCAGGTATAAAATTTGGCTTATTTTATGTTGCTTCGTATCTAAATCTACTAGTTTCTTCGTTATTTGTAACAGTTCTTTACTTGGGGGGTTGGAATCTTTCTATTCCAAACCTATTTAGTCCTGAAATTTTTGACATAAATAAAAGAGGGAAAGTTTTTGTAACAATAATAGGTATCTTTATTACACTGGCTAAAACTTATTTGTTCTTGTTTATTTCTATTGCAACAAGATGGACGTTACCAAGACTAAGAATGGACCAACTATTAAATCTTGGATGGAAATTTCTTTTACCTATTTCTTTAGGTAATCTATTATTAACAACTTCGTTCCAGCTTCTTTCACTGTAAAGGAATAGAATATTCTATTCTTCATAACTTGTCTCAAACAAGAGAAAGAAACCAGTAAACTTATTTATAGATATTCAGATATGTTCCCTATGCTAACTCGGTTCTTGAACTCTAGTCAACAAACAATACGAGCTGCCAGGTATATTGGTCAAGGTTTCATGATTACCCTGTCCCACGCGAATCGTTTACCTGTAACTATTCAATACCCCTACGAAAAATTGATTACATCAGAACGTTTCCGAGGTCGAATCCACTTTGAATTTGATAAATGCATTGCTTGTGAAGTATGTGTTCGTGTATGCCCTATAGATCTACCCGTTGTAGATTGGAAATTTCAAACTGATATTCGAAAAAAACGATTACTTAATTACAGTATTGATTTTGGAATTTGTATATTTTGTGGTAATTGTGTTGAGTATTGTCCAACAAATTGTTTATCAATGTCCGAAGAATATGAGCTTTCTACTTATAATCGTCATGAATTGAATTATAATCAAATTGCTTTAGGCCGGTTACCTGTATCAATAATTGAAGATTACACAATTCGAACAATTTCTTCGAATTTATCTCAACTAAACAATGTATAAAACTCTTGATTCGCAAAACATTTTAAAATTCAAAAAAAATAGCTTTTAGATTTTTTTGCAGTTAAAGGAATGAGGTTTTTGCTTGGTCAATACAAAAGAACGGTTGGTTCGTAAGGGTCGTGGCTTGATTTTCATTTAAAATCAATTTTTATTCGAATAATGTAATATTTAATAATATAAAGATAAAGTTTTAACCTTTGCTTTCGAGAATAGATAAAAGTAATCCTGTACTTACATCAATCCAAATCACCTCCATTCAAATTGAATTCAATTAAGAAGTATCTTAA